CATTTTTCATATAATCTCCTCTTCTAGCTAAACTATAAAAAAAGAACTCTGTCGTTTTGTTTATTCTTTTTATTTTCAATAAAAAGAAAATTTAATTTAATAATTTAATTTACCTGTTTGGATATTAGTAAACAGAATAAAAAACCTATTCTATTTACAAATGTATTTTCAAAAATTTTGAATTTTCAATAATAATAATGAGACTTATTAGAATTAAGTTAGAATTTGAGACCCTGTTTGATGTCAATTTCAAAAAACCTAAACCTCCCCTTTTTTGCAACACTCCTTAAAAAAGAGTTTCCATTAAACTAAAATAATAAGGGGAAGGAAGAAAGCGAATCGATGTGCTAATTCCCCATCCTCAAATTAGTCCTTCCCGAGGATTGTTGTCTCAATGAATAATTGTAGGAGTTAAATCTTGATAGAATTCAAAAAACTACGAAAAAAAAATCCATAATTTTCAGATTTCTAGGATTGGATTAAACAAAAGGATTCGCAAATAAAAGCGCTAATGCTACAACTAGGCCATAAATTGTTAAAGCTTCCATAAAAGCCAAACTAAGCAATAAAGTACCTCGTATTTTGCCTTCTGCCTCAGGCTGTCTCGCGATACCTTCGACAGCTTGACCCGCAGCTGTCCCTTGACCAACTCCAGGTCCAATAGAAGCAAGCCCAACAGCCAACCCAGCAGCAATAACCGAAGCAGCAGAAACCAGTGGATTCATGATAAGTTCCTCACACCAAAATAAAGAAATAGTTAATGATACAATGATCCAATGACTTAGGACTTAATTATAATTAAGTCATCGCTAAGATTCATCCAGCCAAAATAACCAAAAACTTGAATTGAAATAATAATATTATTTAACCATAAGAATGACTTTAATATTAGTTCCTATCCACGAAATTTTTTTAAATTCATAATATATATATATATATATACAACTTTTTTTATGCCATTTCTTTTTTGTGAACCATTCCTTGAATCCTTCGTTCTTTTTTTTTATCATTTTTTTCATCCAATTGACAGATAAAAAGGAAGAACTTCTAATTGAATCCCTATCTAAATCGAAATTCACAAGAGTCGTGGGACAGATTAGATAGATCTTTAGCTCATATATACCTAGTCAATATCAAATATCACATATACAAGTCTTTCTTACATAATGTAAACCAACTATTCTATAATTATAATTGGGCTAAGACTATTTGAAAAAATAGTCAATGATGACCCTCCATAGATTCACCTATATAAGCCGCAGCTAAAGTTGCAAAAATTAGAGCTTGAATCCCGCTTGTAAATAATCCAAGGAACATGACGGGTATAGGAACCACTAAGGGTACTAAAGAAACAAGAACAACAACTACTAATTCATCGGCTAATATATTTCCGAAAAGTCGAAAACTAAGTGATAGGGGTTTTGTAAAATCTTCTAAGATGTTAATGGGTAAAAGAATTGGAGTTGGTTGAATGTATTTACTGAAATACCCTAATCCTTTTTTGCTAAGACCCGCATAAAAATATGCTACTGATGTGAGTAAAGCTAAAGCAACAGTCGTATTTATATCATTCGTTGGTGCTGCTAACTCCCCCTGAGGTAACTGGATAATTTTCCACGGTAAAAGGGCTCCTGACCAGTTCGAAACAAAAATAAATAAAAAAAGGGTTCCAATAAAGGGAACCCATGGACCATATTCTTCTCCAATCTGAGTTTGACTCACGTCTCGAATGAATTCAAGGACAAATTCAAAGAAATTTTGGCCGTCAGTTGGAATGGTTTGTGGATTGCGAACCACTAGAACTGCAGAACCTAATAAGATAGCAATTACAACCCAAGAAGTAATAAGGACTTGGGCGTGGACTTGGAAACCCCCTATTTGCCAATAGAAATGTTGGCCCACTTCTACACCCGATATCTGATATAACCCTTCTTTTATTAGTGTGTTGATGGAACATGATAGAACATTCATATTGCCCTCTGACAGAAATAAGAACTTTAAATTATTTTGATTCAAGATCTCTTTTTTTTTTACTTATTTACTTGAATTGTAGATTTAAGTTTTGGATACCAACTAAACTAATCACACACTATCCCCTATTTTTTGATCTTTTTCTCTTTTGTACGATTCAGGAGTAGTAAGCGATTTTTTAAATCGAAATACAAGGAGCCCCTCCCTCCAAAAAAAATTGATTTATTTATCTTATTATTAATCAAGAATTTTGTATATAGCTAGAACGACCCTCACAAATTGCGAATACTAATTTGTTAAGAATGAATCGAATTGACGCTATAGCATCATCATTTGCTGGAATAGAAATATCCGCGAGATCCGGATTACAATTTGTATCGATTAAAGAAATGGTTGGAATTCCCAAAGTGATACATTCTCGAAGAGCCGTATATTCTTCTTGCTGATCGATGATGATTACAATATCAGGCAATCCCGTCATATATTTAATCCCGCCTAGATATGTTTCCAAATGAGAGAATTGTCTCTTCAACACAGCTGCATCCCTTTTCGGAAGACGATTGAGTCCCTCTGTCTTTTGTTCGGTTCTCAAGTCCCTAAACTTATGAAGTCTTTTTTCTGTAGTGGACCAATTTGTTAACATGCCGCCGAGCCATTTTTTATTAACATAATGACATCGAGCCCTTAGTGCAGCCCGCGACACCAAATCAGCTGCTTTATTTTTTGTCCCAACAATTAAAAAATGTTTTCCCCTACTTGCTGCATCAAAAACTAAATCACAAGCTTCTGATAAAAAACGAGCAGTTCTAGTCAGATTTAGAATATGAATACCTTTACGCTTTGCAGAAATATAAGGTGCCATTCTAGGATTCCATTTCCTAGTACCATGTCCAAAATGAACTCCTGCTCTCATCATCTCTTCCAAATCGATGTTCCAAAATCTTTTTGTCATTTCTTTTCACACTTAAAAAAAGGGAGGTACCCCAAATTAAAATAAAAAATTGTTCCGATGGAACCTTCTCTTGTACCGGGGATGCCCATTTAGGCATGAGCCAAGCCATTACTTTGTATTCATTATTATCTTTATTAGTGGTAACAAATTACCAAACCAAATGACTACAGCAAACAACAAAAAAATTCAAAATAGGAATCCGTTATTAGGAATCATTAAATCCTAGAAAAGATCGTTCAAATTTTGAAATAGAAGAGTCAAAAAATTCCCTGTGGTAGAATAAAATATCTCTCATATCTTCCTCGAATAAACAAAAATTCTTTGTTTTTGTTTCCAAAAGAATGTTGGTATGTTGCCGTGAACAATGCACCAATCCTTTATTGAATCCGGTCCCGGCGGGGATCCCCCCCCCTAGAACAACATTTTCTTTCAGGCCTTTCAACCAATCGATACGACCCCGAAGAGCAGCTTTTGCTAAAACTCGAGCAGTTTCTTGAAAACTTGCTTCGGATATAAAACTTTGAGTATTCAAAGATGCTCGAGTTATTCCTAATAAAATGGCTCGATAAGAGATTGCTTCTTCTAAAGCACGCCCCGTTCGCTCTGCTCGTAATAATCCAATAAGTTCTCCAGGTAAAAAAACATTAGACATTCCCTCTTCTGAAACCAAAACTTTTGATGTTATTTGGCGTACAATAATTTCGATATGCCTATTATGAATCTGCACCCCCTGGGATCGATAAACCTTTTGAATCTTATTAACCAAAGAAAGACGACTTTGCACTATAGTTAGCTCAGCGCCAATCAAGAATCCCCAGGGAATTCCAAGAATTCCTGTTATATACTTATTCCAACCTTTAATGCGCTTTTCTAAGTTCATCGATATTGAATCGATCGAGCGGACTTCTAACACTTGTTCTACTTTTGGAAGACCTTGTGTTATATCCCCGGATCTCGATTTTTCATATATAAATGTAACTAATGTATCCCCTTCGTAAAGAATTTCTCCGTAATGCCCATGAACTTTTGCTCCCGGAGTAGCCAAATAGGGCTTTGCGGATCTTATTACTACAGAATCCATTTGAACAATTAAAGCTTGACCCGATTTTAGGTGTGGTCCTTTTTTGGCTATACATACATTTTCACAAAAAAATTGTCCAAGACTTATTAGTGTGGACATTTCCTCACAATAATTATGATGATAATTTTGATGAAGAAAATACCAATTCAATTTGAATGGATTCAAAACGACGTTACTATATGGATCTCGATTACAAATTCTTCCGTTTTCATCAATTAAATAAGAGTTAATTACTTTTAAAATTTGTTTTAAGTTGTCAAGTTGCAAATATTTAATTACAGACATCTTATTATAAGTTAGTAAAGGCAAAAATGAATAAAAATTAGAAATTTGAATGGTTGTTCCTAAGGGGCCAGACGCATTTTTTATTGTAATTAGAGGATTTTTTTTTATTGATTGGTTTATCACATTGTGATATTTTACATGATCAAATGGACCCATTCTAAAACAATTAGATGATGATAAAATTAACAAAAATTGGGATTCCTTATTTCTATTTAAGAACATACGAATAGTTCCGTTATTTTGGCTAAGTGATTGTTGAATGCCGGCCTTGGGAGAAATGGAATAAAACGGATTCATCTGATCTGCAGAGATCAATCCCGAATCTGGCGGATTATTCCTTTTTCTTATATACGAAATATGGGATTGTACTAAGCCAATTCTTATGAAATCTCGAATCAAACCCTTTGTACTTACTGCAACAAAGAAAGCGCGGGCCTCCTCGAGGGAAGAATTTTTGTTGTCTTGGTCCCAATTCAAGACTAAACAAGTTCGAACCAATTGAATACTTGTGTCAGAAATTCCTCGAGTTGGTTTGCCATTTCCATAAAGGATATAGTTGACAACTCGAAGTTGAATATTATTCTTTTCCCGAAAGAGATCTTGTGGGAAGAGTGTTGCTAAATTTATACTGTCCGCTATCTCATAGGTGGCTACCGGTCGCACCAAAACAAAAAACTTTTTCTTGGTTGGTGTGATTCGTTGGACATAAATCCAATTTTTCACTTTTTTTGATTCCCGAGAGTTAGGTTTTCCCCTTCCTGGCGGTATCAAGATACCACTATGTCGGGATATTTTATCTGTCTTGTCCGGAAAGTGTATATCCCCCGAAAATATTTTGAGTTCAATCCTTTTTTTTTTTCTCTCCACTCGGATCAATCCGCCGACCTGGCTTCTTATATTTAAAGTGATTCGTGTATCGACTCGAATGATACTATAGTTCTGTACCATTATGACAGAGGATTCGGGTAAAATATGCACTTCCTCAGGAATGAAAAAAAAGCGATCTACTTTCATTTTGTAATTTTTCTTAAATTTTTGGACTCCTCGATACTCAATCATATCCGCTTTTTGGATGATTGAGTCAGCCTCTATAGTCCCATATTTTAGAATTCCGGAACTCTTTCTTCTGTATCTAGGATCATCAAAAAAAGAAAAAATAGTATTTTTACGGAAAATACCATTTATGGGTATTGCAATCGAGATACCTGAATGCGGCATGAATTCTTTCTCTTGCTCTTGAATCGATTCAAATGGAATAAGAAATCGATTTCTTCGCCTTTTTGCTAATAAATCCGAATTCTCATGAAAAATAGCAGAATATATGAGATTATAATGACTAGTACCTACGATTCCATTCAATTCTGAATAATAGGGAATTCCGGATTTTTTTTTATCAGAAAAATCCGAACTAAAAAATTTTTGGCTCACTTGATCATTATTCACTGAGAGGCTACAAATAGATTTTCTTTTGACGGAAAGAAAGGGTATGTTCATTTGATCTTGATCTTTGTGGATTGAAAAAAGAATTAGACTAGCTCCACATGAACCTCCTGATAATATCCATAAATGACTTGTTTTTGGTACGAGATGCACATTACTATATGTAAATTCAGGTGCATGGTACACATCAGTACTCCAGTGCATTTCGCCCTCTGAGTCAGAATAAATATATTTTCTAACCCTCTCTTTAAAACGAAAGGTGTATGTTCCCTCGCGAATCTCAGCAATCACTTGTTCTGATTCCACATATTGATCATTTTGAACTAAAAGAAAACTTTTTGGTGGAATAGTCACACTATGTATAATATCTTCGCTCTCAATAATTACAGACAAGTCTATATAACATAGAAAGGCAGGATGCCCGTGACGTGTACGTGTAGGATGAACCAAATCCTCATTGAATTTGATTTTTCCATTATAAGGGGCTCGTACATGTTCCGCAGTACCGCCTGTAAATACTCCGCCGGTATGAAAAGTTCTTAATGTTAGTTGAGTTCCCGGTTCTCCAATAGATTGACCCGCAATAATACCTACAGCTTCCCCTAATTCAACTAGGTCACCATGAGTGGGACTCCGACCATAACAGAATCTACAGATCCAAGATGTACTCCGACAAGTAAAGGGAGTTCGAATAGATATTGATTGTGTTCCAAAGGTTATGAATCGATTGACAAGTCCAATCCCAAGATCTTGATTTCGAAAGGCGACACATCGGGAACCTATATATATATCGTCTGCTAAGACACGACCAATTAATGTTTGGATAAAAATTCTTTCTGACATCGTCCTATTTTTATTTCGAGGACTCACAGAAATCCCTCGGATGGTGCCACAATCTGTTCTACGTACAACAATATGTTGAACTACTTCAACAAGTCGACGCGTAAGATATCCAGCATCTGATGTGCGTACAGCAGTATCTACAACTCCTTTACGGGCTCCATAGCAAGAAATAATATATTCTGTTAAAGACAGTCCTTCGCGTAAATTGCTTTGAATAGGTAAATCAATCATTTGTCCTTGGGGATCCGACATTAATCCTCTCATACCTACTAATTGATGTACTTGAGATGCATTTCCCCTAGCTCCGGAAAAAGACATCATATGGACTGGATTGAACGGGTCCGTCATCCTAAAATTAAGATTCATTTCTTGTCGCAAATATTCACTTGTAGCATACCATATCTCAATAGATTGGCGTAATTTTTCTACCGCATGTACATTCCCATAATGATGGTGTTTTTCCAAAATAAAACTTTGTTGTTCAGCATCTTGGACAAGCCATCCCTTAGAAGGTATCGTTAAAAGATCATCAATTCCTAATGAAATGGATGTAGCAGTGGCTTGCTGGAAACCCAGAGTCTTTACTTGATCCAGGATGTGTGATGTATATGCCATTCCGAAGTGATCTATTAATCGGCTAATAAGTCGTTTAATGGCAGTTCCATCTATAACTTTATTGTGAAATACCAGATTGGCCCGTTCCGCCATAAGTACCTCCATATTCTGCTGAATGGGATTCGACAGTGAGTTTGAGTCAATGATTGCAAAACTTCCTTTTCTCGATCTTTATTTGCGTAGAATTTTAGGTCAGGAACTATGGTCCGGGTTCACACTCGTGTCCTAGAATTACTTTTTTTAAATACCATATTATTAGGTATCATATGAGCAGGCTTGAGAAAAACCTTGTATAGCTTCTTCGATTTCTCGA